TGTTTTGCATAAATGACAGAGAAGGGTAAGAAAAAAAGTCAAATTTCTGGGTATATTTCGACTTTACTTTTTTCTTTATTTCGTGTGTCTCGTTACTTTTTTGTTTCCATAAAAAATTCCGATCTTGATTTTGCTAAGGATCCCGATATTGATCCTTTAAATATAAACTTTAATGAACAGAGTCGAGAAAATAATCTAGTTTTTACAATAAAAAATAGATTATCAATCGATTTGCTAATAATGCAAGCAAGGATTACCAGTAATCTGTCTTGCTATCACTAAAGTGATATCCATATAGATATCAATATATCACTTGTGACTTTCTTTGTTACAAAACACTAATTTGAATCTAAAATTGAAATGATTAAAATGAAATCATAAGAAGGAATATGTAAGCTACCCACTTGATTTCCATGGGATTGTAGTTCAATTGGTCAGAGCACCGCCCTGTCAAGGCGGAAGCTGCGGGTTCGAGCCCCGTCAGTCCCGGCGGATTCAATAAAAAAAAAGACATAAACCCCCCTTTTTGTTTCTGGGCAAGGGGATAAAAATGGTTTCATTTATTTTTTTGTTTTATTTTTCTTTTTTCATCAAGCAAAAGAAAAGGGTATTTCCATAGCACCAATTGATGGTAGAGAGACATATGTAAATTAGTATAATTATAATTATTGAGAGCATTCACCACTTCAAGAAAGAGATACTGGACGGGGTTTCTGCTTTTTGTCAATTAATCTCCCATTAACTCGTGTAGGAAAATAAAATAGGATAGCATATAATACGTTTGCCAAGAGTACCTTTTCTTTCTATGAAGTCAAGGAAGTGAAAATAGTTCGAATCCAACCATGGAAAGAGGATATTTCAAAAATAAACATAAAATTCGTTTTCCCTAATGAATATGCTCTTTTTAAAGATTAGAGTCGATGTCGAAGAAAAACTCGTAAGAAAATTGAAATAATTAATTTTTTGGAATATTTTCGTTTTTTTACTGGGATTCGTCTTTATCACATCCCCCTTTCTTTGTTTTCCAAAAAGATCATAGACCCTTACAAAATTTTGAAAAATTTTGTAAATTTTAAATTTAACTTCGTACTTGTTTTCTCTATTTGATTTCTATTGTTTATTTCAGGTTCTTTAGAAACTCTTTTTGTAAACAATCGAAGTATAAAAGGTTTTTTATGATATTTCCTCAGATAATTGTACAAGGAAAGTAAAGTACTAGGTTATAGAAAAGAAAGCGGTAAAAAAGAATCATAAATAAATATTTTTTGATTGGATAAGGAATCTCATTATGTATTTGGTGTGGATAAAAGATCTTCCTATGTTATACTATTAAATTCTTGACGATGAATCGATTTTATAGCGCCGATATTGTTATTCATGATATTTCTTTCATTCGATATCATCAAAATCTAATTCATCTGAGTGAGTTTACAAGCGAAAGATTTCTCATCTCTATGGGATTAAATCCCGAGATATTCCAAAGAAAAAAAAATAAATAATAAACGATTAAATTATGGAAGTAAATATTCTTGCATTTATTGCTACTGCACTCTTCATTCTCGTTCCTACTGCTTTTTTGCTTATAATTTACGTAAAAACGGTTAGTCAAAATAATTAATTTGAATACAATAATTTGAATTCAGTTTGACTATCAATGAAAAAAAAAGGATTTCAATTTCTTGTCTTAAATGAAAGGAATGCATTAGACTCAGTAGTATCCTAAGGGGCCCGCTAGTATGGTAGAAAGAGATCTCTTTCTACCATACTAGCCATTATGGTTATTGTAATGTATAAAGATACAAGTGAAATATCTTAATATAAAGGAATCCACCCATATCTCTCTTTTTCTTTATAAATGTAAATATAAATTAAAGAGAATATGAAATGTATGTACATACTTTCTCAATTTCATTTGTTTGTTTGATCCATTTAATACGGATAATCCGAATGAAATGGAAACTTCTTCAGATTTCGAAAAGGGGTTACCCCATGAATGGTTAACGGTGTAAACCCTGATATAAAAATCTAAAATGAGTCAATAAAACAAAACATAAATCCAATTTCTAAAAAAAAAATCTTAAAAAAAATTGCCGGCCGGTCTAGAAAACTAAAACAATTGATACAGGTTGATAGAGTTTGATTATTATCGCAATTAGGAGTACTTCTAGAGTCCACTTCTTCCCCACACTACGAGAGAGAGGGAAAATGTAAAAACTACCATTAAACCAGCCCATGCGAGACTTACTATATCCATGTGAATTCTGTCCCCTATTTCTATGAATATGAAGAAACTTTTCCATTATTGTTCACTAATAATAGTGAAATCACTGGTGCAGAGTCAAAAAAAGGGAGAGGTACTTGGTCACCATTGATGAACTACTCAAAAAAATCCACTTATCTTATAATGAGTTATTCTTATTATAGGATTTCTAGTAGAATCGACAAGATGTAAACACAAATAAACGGACATTTTTCGAAGTATCCAAGGAGTCTGACTCACATGTAGAAAGAATAATATTTTTTATTTCTTTTATCATTTTTTTTTTTTAAGTAAAACGAAAGGCAATTCTTCAGCTAATCTAATATTGATTGAATGTCTGAACATTCCGAGACTTTCATGAGTCTCTATCCAAAGTATCTTAGTTCTTTTCCAAAACTATTCATTTAATTCCCTCTCTGGCTATCCAATCTAACGGATTTCCCTCCACTACTTTAAGTTTTCCTCGAATCTGATAGGCAAAACTTTAGGTTAGAGAATAGAACCTCGAGAGCCAGGGGCTTAGAATCACGAAAAGAAAGTATCAAGAGTCTTTTCCTACGTTTGTTATAGTTTTATAATAGGGGATTTCAAGTCTGTTGTTGAGGCGGCACCCGGATTTGAACTGGGGAAAAAGGATTTGCAGTCCCCCGCCTTACCACTCGGCCATGCCGCCAAAACGATCGAAACTAGATTCAAATTTTATCTTTTTTTTTTTTCAACTCCGAAAAAAAATATATAGATTTTCAGTCACAAAATATAGAATCTAGTATAAATCAGAACCATTAACTATTGACTGTAAATTCATGACCATTTTTGAATTCAAATCTACATTTTTTTATTTCTAATAATATAAAAAAATCATTAGAAATAGATTTATAACTAATCTATATTGAGTTTTTTCAATTAAAAAGAAATCTTCTTCAATTTCAATTATAACAGTAATGATGAGTATATGTAAACCCCAGAATCAGAACATACGTTACGTTGTTTATAGAGCTCGAGCTCTATAATGGGCTATTTTATCTCTCTAGGGGTGCTTTTGAGGAGTAATTCTCAATAAATTTTTGTATTTTAATAATACATTGAAGAGAAAATTGAATTTTTGGTAGAGCACAGCATGTGCTGTCCCAAATAGAACTGTACCACAATAAAAGAAAAAAAAGAGACATATATATCTGTGCGTTCTTTTTTCTTTGAATAAGATTTATTTTAATAAGAAAATTTCTTTTAATAATAATAAAAATTAATAAATAAAAAAACACACGTTTTCTTACCTACTTCAATTCAATGATATTCTAAAGATTCTATTCAAAATAGGTAAAAATCAATCTCTTTTCTGCAAATATTTTTTTGAACAATGAAATACAAATACATGAAAAAGTAAAGTGGTTAAAAAAAAGTTTTCTATTTATTATATGTTTATCTGCTCGAACAGATCCAATCATGAATACAGTTTTTTATGGTATGCAATCGAAGTGGAATATGTAATATCATAGGTGAAAATGAAATTACTTTTTTTCTAGTCTTTACCAAACTCCATAAGTTCCAGTGGTATTTCTCAATTCTGTTCCATTTTGATCTCTTTCTTATAACAAAATTCCAATTGAATCTAGTCTCCGTTCATACGTATTTCATACATTCCATATATCTTGGATATCTTGGAGTTGGATAAAATTTCATGTGATTCAGTAAACAGAATAGAAATTCCATTATTGCTAGATCGAATTCTATGGATATGATTCGGTAAAGAATGAGAGATGGGATGGGATTTTTTCAATAAACGGATAAATGGGAAATTCAAAAAAGATGCTCGGGGATGGAAAAGAGGGAACATCTACAATACCCGGATTTAATCAGATACAATTTGAAGGGTTTTATCGGTTTATTGATCAGGGTTTAATAGATGAACTTTCAAAATTTCCAAAAATTGAAGATATAGATCACGAAATTGAATTTCAATTATTTGTGGAAACATATCAATTGGTAGAACCTCTGATAAAAGAACGAGATGCTGTCTATGAATCACTTACATATTCTTCTGAATTATATGTATCCGCGGGATTAATTTGGAAAACCAGTAGGAATATGCAAGAACAAAGAATTTTTATTGGAAACATTCCTTTAATGAATTCCCTTGGAACTTCTATAGTAAACGGAATATACAGAATTGTAATCAATCAAATATTACAAAGTCCTGGTATCTATTACCAGTCAGAATTAGATCATAACGGGATTTCGGTCTATACCGGCACCATAATATCAGATTGGGGGGGCAGGCTAGAATTAGAGATTGATAAAAAAGCAAGAATATGGGCTCGTGTGAGTAGGAAACAGAAAATATCTATTCTAGTTCTATCATCAGCTATGGGTTCGAATCTAAGAGAAATTCTAGAGAATGTTTGCTACCCTGAAATTTTCTTATCTTTCTTGACCGATAAGGAGAAAAAAAAAATTGGGTCAAAAGAAAATGCTATTTTGGAGTTTTATCAACAATTTTCTTGTGTAGGTGGGGATCCAATATTTTCTGAATCCTTATGTAAGGAATTACAAAAAAAATTCTTTCACCAAAGGTGTGAATTGGGAAGGATTGGTCGCCGAAATATGAACTGGAGACTTAATCTTAATATACCTCAGAACAATATATTTTTGTTACCACGAGATATATTAGCAGCTGCCGATCATTTGATTGGGATGAAATTTGGAATGGGTACACTTGATGATATGAATCATTTGAAAAATA